ACATCAGATCGATCGTGCCACATCGTTTATTCTATATTCTATTCTACGGGATCTTACGGAACCTGTTCATGCATGACATGATTCGGGTATGATCATAGAAAAAATTCTCCTCAAGCGACCGGCCTATCCCTGCTATGTTGGGGACTTACAAGGTGGTTGGATGCAGAAACACATTTGGTTGTGAATTCCAATGTGGCGGATAAAATCCTATATCCGCACGGCCCAATCAATAGTTCAAGTCACACACTCCCATAATCCATTTTCTCTTCGGAAAATCCACTTCAACTATTCGTATCAAATAACAAATAATAAATACTTCAGAGTTGAAGAGAAGTATCCAAATAACATGTCTTATTTTTCAATAATCCATATTTGTAGCAATGAAATACAAGACTATTGTTCCTCCCCAAAATGATATATGATCAATTACAAATATCCATTATAATCCGCCTTCTCTATAAAGGACCCGAAATACCTTGCTTACGTATCATTGGGAAGTGCATTAACATAAATACGGCAGTAAGAAGAGGCAACACAAAAGTGTGTAAACTATAAAAACGGGTCAAAGTGGACTGGCCCACACTAGCGCTTCCGCGTAATAACTCTACCAAAGGCGATCCTATTACAGGAATCGCTTCCGGTACGCCTGTCACTATTTTTACTGCCCAATAACCAATTTGGTCCCAAGGTAAGGAATAACCAGTTACACCAAAAGACGCAGTCAATACAGCCAGAACCACGCCAGTAACCCAAGTTAATTCGCGGGGTTTTTTAAACCCACCGGTGAGATATACACGAAATACGTGCAGGATCATCATCAAAACCATCATACTTGCTGACCATCGATGAACTGATCGGATTAACCAACCAAAGTTGGCCTCGGTCATTATGTATTGAACAGAGGAAAAAGCCTCTGTAACGGTTGGACGATAGTAAAAAGTCATAGCAAAACCGGTAGCTACTTGTACTAAAAAACAAGTAAGTGTGATCCCCCCTAGACAATAAAATATGTTGACATGAGGGGGAACGTATTTACTAGTTATATCATCCGCAATCGCTTGAATCTCGAGACGTTCCTCGAACCAATCATATACTTTATTGAGATAGGTAATCCAAGGAAAGGGGCTCCCCCTCTAAGAACCGTATATGAGAATTTCATCTCGTACGGCTCAAGCAGAAACACACAAATACTGGATATGTAATAGAAATTAAAAACTTCTTAGCACTTGATTCAACTTGCCCCGAAGGTACAAAATTACAAAAATCCGGAATCTCTTCTTTGTAATGATAATGCCAAAAATATCAAGTTGGCTCCTCCGCCCTTCTTTTTTTTTTATGTTAATTGTTACAGGCCTCTTGAATCTTCTCTTCCCTATTTTTTTTGTTATTTGATTTGTTGTTTTTGTTTTTTGTGTAATACAGATTGACTTCTTGATTTGACTATAAATTAATTATTTTATTGATAGGAATTCTCTTGTTAAGACCCTACTAATCAATTGAAACCTCAGATTCATACTAGAACCACGATGATTTGCCCAAGCTAAACACAAGGGTTCTCTGAGTAAGAACATTTGATCATCACTTAATTTAATGAATGGGTATAATTACTCAGCAAAATCTAGAGAAATGGTTGTCCTTCGATCCAAAATCCCCCTAGGGAAAAAATCGTTTAATTTAGGAAATACCTATCCATTTTTTTGAGTCCGGTTGCGAGGTCTAACTGATCTAACTGAATAGTAGGTATGAATCATAGTTCAAATACTTCTTGATCTACTCTAATATATTCATTCATATTTCGTGCTCCGGGTACTAGAATAAATATAATATCCGACGAGGTGGAATCATCCTTATAGAGATGACAGACCATTCTCTGTATTATCAATAGGATCAATTATAACAAGTCACACACTCATATTCCGAAAATACCGAAACAAATAAATTCCACGGTCGAACTACCATAATAGAATGGTCTATAAATCTGAATCTTAACTATATTTATTTGATTTGATTGAAAACTAGGACTTTCTTTATAGGTCTTATGACCCTAATTTATGACCTAATTCATTGAAATTCCATCCAGTAAAACAGAAGAATTATAAATTTCCAAAATAATGGATAGAAATATTGCAAATAGAGCCATTGCAACCCCCATAAGTGGTGTAGTCCCCCAGCCTGGAGCGACTTTACCGTATTCCGAATTTAATGGTTTCAATAAACTCCCTACAGAAGTTTGTCTTGGTCCAGATCTAGAACTACCCTCAACGGTTTGTGTAGCCATAAATCCTATTTAATCATTGGTTAAGATCTGTTGACTTTGTATACCATTCCGTTGTAGTTGTAAATAAACGATCTTATCGTAGATCCATTGTGATCTTGAATCTAGAAATGGAAACAGCAACCCTAGTCGCCATCTTCATATCCGGGTTACTTGTAAGCTTTACTGGGTACGCCTTATATACCGCTTTTGGGCAACCCTCTCAACAATTAAGAGATCCATTTGAAGAACACGGGGATTAACTAGTTGAAGTCATGAGCCTCCCAACTTTTGGAGGCTCATGACTTCACTTCAATTGAGATAATGAAAAATCATTTCATTTTTTAGTCGGAACCTTAGGTGGTTCTCGAAAAAAGATAGCGAAAAAAATTATCCCTAAAGTAGAGACTAAAAGGAATGTATAAACCAGTGCTTCCATAGATTCGATCGTGGTTTAATTTATAGCTTCCACACCTATTTTGTGGGGATCATTTACGATATAAAATGAGGAAAGGAAAAGAATTAAAGAAAAGATGGTGATTCAAGTCAAGATTTTTATGATGCCCTTTGTGAAATACAAAAAATGGAGGCGAAAGATACCAGAATAATATTGTATCAGACTACTTGTCTCCTTGTAGTTGGATCTCCAAGTTTTTGGAATACCCCAAATTCTACTTGAGCATCCAAATCTGGATCAATACCAGCAAACACATCCCTGAATAAGGTTCTAGCGCCATGCCAAATATGTCCGAAAAAGAAGAGCAAAGCAAACGTAGCATGACCAAAAGTGAACCAACCCCTTGGACTGCTACGAAAAACACCATCGGATTTCAAAGTCGCCCGGTCTAATTCAAAAATTTCCCCTAATTGAGCACGTCTAGCGTACTTTTTCACAGTAGCAGGATCACTATAACTGACTCCGTTGAGTTCGCCGCCATAGAACTCAACGGTCACACCTACTTGTTCGACACTATATTTTGATTCCGCCCTTCTAAAAGGAACATCGGCTCTCACAATTCCATCTCCATCTACCAAAACTACCGGGAATGTTTCAAAAAAAGTAGGCATACGACGTACAAAAAGTTCGCGACCCTCTTTATCTCTAAAGACGGGATGCCCTAACCACCCAACAGCTATGCCATCTCCGTTATCCATTGAGCCCGCTCTGAATAATCCCCCCTTTGCCGGATTATTACCAATGTAATCATAAAAAGCTAATTTTTCGGGAATTTTGGACCAAGCTTCCGATAAACTCAGATTTTCGGCTAGTCCAGCGCCAACTCTTCGGTATATTTCTTGCTGGAAGTATCCCTGATCCCATTGATAACGAGTGGGACCAAATAATTCGATTGGGGTAGTTGCTGAACCATACCACATAGTTCCGGCAACAACAAAAGCCGCAAAAAAAACAGCAGCGATACTACTAGAGAGTACAGTTTCAATATTCCCCATACGTAATCCTTTGTATAAACGTTGGGGCGGACGGACACTAAGATGGAATAGGCCCGCCAATATGCCCAATGTACCCGCTGCAATATGATGAGAAGCTATTCCTCCCGGAACAAAAGGATCAAAACCTTCTGCGCCCCATGCCGGATTTACAGATTGCACTTTTCCAGTTAGCCCATAAGGATCGGACACCCATATTCCAGGACCATACAAACCTGTTACATGAAATGCGCCAAAGCTAAAGCAAGCCAACCCTGAGAGAAATAAATGAATTCCAAAGATCTTGGGCAAATCCAAAGAGGGTTTTCCCGTACGTTCATCGCAGAATATTTCTAGGTCCCAATACACCCAATGCCAAATAGCTGCCAAGAAGCACAAGCCAGAAAAAACAATATGTGCCCCTGCCACACCTTCATAACTCCAAATACCCGGATTCGTTATAGTTCCTCCTGAAATACTCCAACCGCCCCATGAATTGGTTATTCCTAAACGAGTCATGAAGGGTATAACGAACATACCCTGTCTCCACATTGGATCAAGAACAGGGTCAGAGGGATCAAAAACAGCTAATTCGTATAGAGCCATCGAACCGGCCCAACCGGAAACTAGAGCTGTATGCATTATATGGACAGAAAGTAATCGACCGGGATCATTCAATACGACGGTATGAACACGATACCAAGGCAAACCCATGAGAATACCCCTTTATCAAGGAAAAATAGACACTATGTAACTTTATCGCATTAGAAAAGACTTATACTATGTATACCTAACCTTTTCAGTAGATTCTATATGAGAAAGGATTGATATTTATTCTGTTTCATTGAAAGTAATGGAACAAGTCTGTTCGTAAGAACAAAGCAAAGAGAAGCAGATCTATTCTATACCCGATAAGTATCAATACGCAATGGGAGAATTGGACCCCTTTTGGGGGGTAACGAATGCATAGAAACTTATACTTGTTTATAATTCAAACGATTAACCCGTTCATTAAAATTGGTTTCTGTCTTCTTCTATAAATCCTCTAATCTATGTATAAAGTATAAAATAAAATACAATCAATGTATAAAATGGAATAAACATAAAAAAATGATGAAGACAATAAATCCATTGTTACGTTTCCACACTAAAGTAAAGTATAGTACTTCATTTTTTTCTTTAATCTAATGCCCATTGGTGTTCCAAAAGTACCTTTTCGGAATCCCGGAGAGGAAGATGCGGTTTGGGTTGACGTATAGTGCGACTTGTCGGACATATTGGGTCATATGGGATTTACCCGTTATTCCCCCCGATCGGGATATCCTATGTTTCGCCCAACAAATATTGATTGAACCATCAATCATTTGGAGCGTGAAGTTCAATTTGATCAATTTCTATTGGAATCAATATCAATATAGTATTATCAAGTAGAAGAATTTATGGTTAACTTGGACCAATAAAATAAAATATCCAGGCTCTGCTCAGAAAATACCCAATGGGTAATATATTATATGTACAATTACTACATTGTATCAGAAACGTTTTTTTCTTACTATACAAACTCCCAATCAATGGAATATAAATACATCGAAAAGTTTGGGGGAAAGGAAAGCATAAAACGAATTGAAAAAAAAAAAATCGTAGCAAAAAGAAGCGGTACTGAGATTATTTGCCCTATATGTGCAAATAGAATTCGGACGGATCTTTACCCGGAGTAGAACATAAACCTAAAAGAATTTAAAGGGCTCATTCAGGAACAAGAAAATGACATCGTGATTTGAATCTCGATGAAACAATACATCAATGGGAGATTTGTTGAATAAGTTTAGTAAATTTTTTTATAGAAAAGGGGACTCAAACCCATGTTTTTGAAAAATAGAATAAAAATCCTTCATTAGCAAACATTATAAAAAGAAAAAACTTGTTACAAAAACAAAAAAAGAAATAAAACCGGAATCGACACATTGATTTGATTCTTATTTAGCAATTTTTTTGAACCGTATGCATCCAAAGGTGCACGTACGGTTCCTAGGGGATATAATTTTGTCCTAATCAACCGACTTTATCGAGAAAGATTACTTTTTTTAGGTCAAGAAGTTGATAGCGAGATCTCAAATCAACTTGTTGGTCTCATGGTATATCTCAGTATAGAAGATAATACTAGAGATTTTTATTTGTTTATAAACTCTCCAGGCGGATGGGTAATACCGGGAATAGCCATTTATGATACTATGCAGTTTGTGCCACCCGATGTACATACAATATGCATGGGATTAGCTGCTTCAATGGGATCTTTCATTCTGGTTGGGGGGGAAATTACCAAACGTCTAGCATTCCCTCACGCTTGGCGCCAATGAGTTTTTATTTGAAAAAAAAAAATAAAGAAGACTATGCCTTCACCATATTCATTATTCATATTCGAATATGAATAAAATAATAAGTAATAATAGCATGGCACTTAAAATTCGATATGAACAAACCATTATTGTGTTTTCATAACATGAAATTTTGTATCGAGATAGTAGTATGAAACAAAGGTTATTTCCGATTTGATCTTATGTGTATGTGTCGGGAGCAAATTTTAATTACAGCGTCACAAACCGTTTTTATTCCATACTGGAAGTCTTTTTCTGATATTTATGAAAGAAAAAGAGTACGAAAATGAAAAAAAAAGATCATTTTTTCCTTATTTCTTTTATCCTACAAAAAAGACACTTTGGGATTGCTAAATCCCATACAAAATAAATAAATATATAAAGCAACAGAACCATCATAGTATTTTTTGACTCTTATGAAAGGAAGGGTGGTAAATGGATTATTCAACGATCTGAATCGGCTGGATTCGACCTCTTCCTTCAATGAGAGGAGGGGGGCGAGTAAATTCCATTGCGGAGCCGTATGCAATGCACAAAAGATGCCCGTACAGTTGTTAATTCTATTTTTTCTTCTTGTTATTTTTTATTTCTTTAGGCCAAATCATGCAAGATAGAAAAACCGTTCATGATGTTCTATCGATATCACATCAGATCAGGGTTATGATTCACCAACCTGCTAGTTCTTTTTATGAGGCACAAGCAGGGGAATTTATCCTGGAAGCGGAAGAACTACTGAAACTTCGCGAAACCCTCACAAAGGTTTATGTACAAAGAACGGGCAACCCTTTGTGGGTTGTATCTGAAGACATGGAAAGAGATGTTTTTATGTCAGCAACAGAAGCCCAAGCTCATGGTATTGTTGATCTTGTAGCGGTCGAAAATGAAAATCCCGGGGATTTCGTGTAAATCAACGATTCCATTTCAACCTATATATAATTCATAATTTGCATTTTCCGTGGTTTGATATTGAATATACATAATTCATAATCCTTAATCATAAAGCAGGTTAAGATCGATCTAAACCAACCCATTATTATATATATGACATGCCAACTATTAAACAACTTATTAGAAACACAAGACAGCCAATAAGAAATGTCACGAAATCTCCTGCTCTTCGAGGATGTCCTCAGCGTCGAGGAACATGTACTAGGGTGTATGTGCGACTCGTTCATATCATGGACTCTAACAAATGAGCCAATTCTCCAGTATCAATGATTAGTACCAATGAATAGGATAGATAGAGCGGAAGAACGTCATTTACAATACTATAAAAAAAAAAATGAAGATCTATCATATACCTATATTATTGTGTATTGTGCACGGAATTTATGGTTTCCATTGGTGCAAATCCAATCACCTCGATTTGAGATGAGAAAAATTCCCCATTGGTAGCAATGGTTATCCATTAAGCGGGGGAAATGGTATTATTAAATTAATAAGCAAAAGTGTTATGCTCCTGAACGGACTAATAGGGTTAGCTACCTAGCCAACTTTCATAGTAAAATGCCGTCACTGTATGGAGAGCTCTTATTGTGAAAAGACCTATTACTATATAATTGATGGGTAGAGCCAAAGAGTGTGAACTATACAAGTTCATAATACTTTTGATTAAATGAAAGAGGAGGCTCCGGTGCATAGAGAGGACCTCGCCGTTTAAGAAGTTACCATAAAAACGATGGAATCCGCTATTTTTTTTTTATTCAGTCTCGGTAGAATTTCTTATTTCCGGGCAAACTAAATGCTTGGAAAGAATAAAAAATCGTGGTTGGGAAGGTCATAGTAGCCAAAGCCATTGGAATATATTTTATATATCGGAATAATCCGTTTTGTTATTAATCGACCGGGGGGGCGGAATGACTGAAAGAAGAAAAATCAATTAGTTATTCACTAAAGTTTAATTTGATTCAATGACCAGAGTTAGACGAGGATATACAGCTCGGAGGCGTCGAACCAAACTTCGTTTATTTGCATCAACGTTTAGAGGGGCTCATTCAAGACTTACTCGAACGAGTACTCAACAAAAAATGAGAGCCTTGGTTTCCGCCCATCGAGATAGAGGCAGGCAAAAGATAAACTTTCGTCGTTTATGGATCACTCGGATAAATGCAGTAACTCGTGAGAATCAAAAGGTATTCTATAGTTATAGTAGGTTAATACATAACCTGTACAGGAGGCAATCGCTTCTTAATCGTAAAATACTTGCGCAAATAGCTATATCAAATAAGAATTGTTTTTATATGATTTCCAACAAGATCGCCGAGATTTTAATAAAGTAATATACAGGAATGATTGAAACAGAATTCCCCGGAGAATGAACTCCGGAAAAAAAAAATAAATAAAGAAAAATAGTAGGAATGAACGAGCATCTTTCAATAAAAAAACATATTTATTCTTCCCCATTATAACACAAAAAAATCTGGATTCTCAGCTTTTTCGAACAAAACATCAATCGGAGCTTGAGTTCCGATTGGAGTTTTGAGTCAATTGAAGAGTATGCCTATTTATTTCTGGTTCTGGGACCTGTAGTTCTAGGGATCAACTCGGCTCTCTCAAATTGTTTCTCATTATTAAGAAAAGGTAACAAAGATAAAATACGGGCTTGTTTTATAGCAATAGTAATTAATCGTTGTTGTTTCAAGGTCAATCTATTTACCCGCCTAGATAATATTTTTCCTTGTTCACTAATAAATCGACTAATTAAACTCATGTTTCTATAATCAATTCGATCCCCCGATCCAATTGGGGGCAAACGCCTACGAAAAGAGAGCTTGGATTTACGAAAAGGTTGCTTGGATTTATCCATGGTTTATTCCTTATCTCTAAAATTCTATTTCTTTATTCCCGGTCAAAACAAAATAAAAATAGGGTTGATTTGTATTATATATATATATTATGTTAAGCTATTCCTCTTTCTGCTCCTTGAGGTGGAAAGATCACACATACGTTTCCTTCGATCTATTTCTTTATTTCCCCATGAATCGTATGTTTGTGACAATAGCGACAAAATTTTCTCAATTCTAATCGATTGGGTGTATTGTGTCGATTTTTTTGAGTAATACATCTAGAGATGCCGAGCGATTCTTTATTGACACCATTTCGGGCACAACTGGTACATTCTAAAATAATTCTGACTCTGACACCTTTACCCTTGGCCATGAACCCCCCTTGAATTTTTGATTAACTTCACTTTTCTACTTTTTTTTTATATGATGCAAAGAAAAAATGAATAGAAGTTACTAACTATAAATTCAATTTTTAAAGATTTTGTTGTAATTAAATTAATATTAATAGAGTAAACGTAAGGTAATAATTAAGTAATACAATTTTTTTCTAACTATCAAATATTCCTACCCTAATTAATTCCAGTATTTTATTTTTAAGTATCCCTTTTCTATGCTATGATTTCGTGGAACCTGCCCTAGACGGGCCCACACCCCCACTTATTTCTGTTCTCCTAAATTGGGTCGTAGACCCTCTGGGTTTTTGCTGAGGTTCAATAATTTTTTTCTTCTCTTTTCTTCCTATCCTTAATAACCGAAAAGGGGGGCTAAATAAATTTTAGTCACGTTGCAGTAGAAGTATATTTATCATTTTCGTCATTTCTTCGCATATCAATAACTAGAATGAAAAAAAGGGGAATGACAAAGCATCCGGGAATAAACGATTAATCTCTATCAATAGACCCGCCAAAGACCCAAACCATAGAGTAGCTAACACGGGTGCCGTGGAGAGATATGTTTTTATATCTTGCATTGAAAATCCTCCTTCTTTATTGTAATACATATACATATATTATATGGTCAGATGCCTTAGTTCAAGATCATTTGTATTTATTTTTGCGCAGAATTCCTAACTAAAACTCAAATAAATATGTACAATGAACCAGTAAATGACATTTTTTGTCCCTAAAAAAGACGACACCCTCTTTCTGAGCATTTTC